AAGGTACGAAAACATATTTATTCTGAATCAGAGGGAGAAATGCACTGGAGTACTGATGTACACCATGCACCTGAATATACATATGGTAATGTTCATCTATTATTAAAAACAAGTCATTTATGGATATTAGCAGGAGGTTCGTGCAGATCTAGTATAGTGTCTTTTTCGCTCCACAAGGATCAAGATCAAATGAATCCTCATGCTTTTTCTGTCGAAGAAAGATATATCTCTGATCTATCAATGACTAACGGTCGAGTAAGATATAAATTGTTAGATACTTCTGATAAAAAAGATAAGAAAATTCTTGACTATTCAATAAGACCTGATCAAACCATATATAATGGTCATTGGAATATTATATATCCTTCTATTATCCAAGGGAATTCTTATTTCTTGGCGAAAAAGCGAAGAAATAGATTCATCATCCCATTACAATATGATCAAAAACGAGAGAATGAACTAATACCCTGTTTTGATATTTCAATTGAAATACCAAAACAAGGTATTTTACGTAGAAATAGTATTCTTGCTTTTTTTGATGATCCACGATACAGAAGAAATAATTCGGGAATTACTAAATATGGGACCGTAGAGGTCAATTCAATTATCAAAAAAGAGGATTTAATTGAGTATAGAGGATCAAAAGAATTTATTCCGAAATACCAAATGAAAGTAGATCGTTTTTTTTTTATTCTCGAGGAAGTGCATATTTTACCTGGATCTTCATTGATAATGGTCCAGAACAATAGTATCATTGGAGTAGATACACAACTCGCTTTAAATATAAATACAAGAAGTCGAGTAGGCGGATTAGTCCGCCTGGAGAGAAAAAAAAAAAATATTGAACTAAAAATATTTTCCGGAGATATTTATTTTCCTGGAGAGGCAGATAAGATATCTAGGCACAGCGGCATTTTTATACCACCGAAAACAAAAAAAAAAAATTCTAAGGAATCAAAAAAATTGAAAAATTGGATCTATGTCCAACGGATCACACCCACAAAGAAAAAGTATTTTGTTTTGGTTCGACCCGTAGTCACATATGAAATAACTGATGGCATAAATTTAGCAACACTTTTTCCTCAAGATCTCTTGCGGGAAAAGGATAATGTCCAACTTAGAGTTGTCAATTATATCCTTTATGGAAATGGCAAGTCAATTCGAGGAATTTTTCACACAAGTATTCAATTAGTTCGCACTTGTTTAATATTGAATTGGGATCCAGAACAAAATGGTTCTCCGAAAGATATTCGTGCTTCCTTTATTGAGGTAAAGGGAAATGATCTGATTCGAAATTTCATGAGAATTGAGTTAGTAAAGTCCAGCATTTCGTATATCGGAAAAAGATATGATAGGGCAAGTTCAGGATTGATTTCCAATAATGGATTAGATCGTACAAATATAAATCCTTTTTACTGCAAGGTTAGTATTCAATTACTTACACAACATCAAGGTACTATTGGTACATTGTTGAATCGAAATAAGGAATGCCAATCTTTGATAATTTTGTCATCATCCAATTTTTCTCGAATTGGTCCATTCAATGGTTCGAAATATAACATGATAAAAGAATCGGATCCCATAATCCCAATTAAGGATTTGTTGTGTCCTTTGGGGACTATTGTCCCTAAAATGGTAAATTTATATTCATTTTACCATTTAATAACTTATAATCAGATTTTGTTAAAGAAATATTTGCTACTTGGTAATTTTCAACAGACTTTCCAAGTACTTGAAGTACTTAAATACTGTTTAATAGATGAAAATAGGAGGATTTATAATCCCGATCCATGCAGTAACATCATTTTGAATCCATTCCATTTGAATTGGCATTTTCTCCATCACGATTATTGGGAAGAGACATCTACAATAATTAGCCTTGGACAATTTTTTTGTGAAAATATATGTCTATTTAAATACAAATCGCACATAAAAAAATCTGGGCAAATTATAATTGTTGATGTTGACACTTTAATTATAAGATCCGCTAAGCCCTATTTAGCCACTCCAGGAGCAACTATTCATGGCCATTATGGTAAAATATTTTACGAAGGAGATACATTAGTTACATTTATATATGAAAAATCAAGATCTGGTGACATAACACAAGGTCTTCCAAAAGTGGAACAAATCTTAGAAGTACGTTCGATTGATTCAATATCAATGAATCTTGAAAGGAGAGTTGAAGGTTGGAACAAAGGTATACCAAAAATTTTTGGAATCCCCTGGGGATTCTTGATTCAAGCCGAGCTAACCATAGCTCAAAGTCGTATCTCTTTGGTTAATAAAATCCAAAGGGTTTATCGATCTCAGGGGGTACAGATCCATAATAGACATATAGAGATTATTGTACGTCAAGTAACATCAAAGGTGTTGGTTTCAGAAGATGGAATGTCTAATGTTTTTTCACCTGGGGAATTAATTGGATTGTTGCGAGCGGAACGAGTGGGGCGCGCTTTGGACGAAGCGATCTCTTATCGCGCAATCCTATTGGGAATAACAAGGACATCTTTGAATACTCAAAGTTTCATATCCGAAGCAAGTTTTCAAGAAACCGCTCGAGTTTTAGCAAAAGCTGCTCTACGAGGTCGTATTGATTGGTTGAAAGGCCTGAAAGAGAATGTTGTTCTAGGTGGAATTATACCTGTTGGTACAGGATTCAAAAAATTAGTGCACCATTCAAGTAAGGACAAAAATTTTTATTTGGAAATCAAAAGAAAGAATCTATTTGACTTGGAAATAAAAGATCTTTTGTTACACCATAGAGAATTATTTTGTTCTTATGTACCAAACAATTTCCATGAGACATTAGAACAATCATTTACGCGATTTCATGATTCCTAAGAGCGGATTCTTTTACTTTAACTATCTTTTTTTAATTATCTGTTTTTTAATTATCTGGTCTGGCTTTTCTTTTAACTTAACTATCTTGTTCTTGTTTGAATATTGATAAAAAAATAAGTAATTAAAAGACATTAATGGTTTGTACTGTGTATTAAAGGTCAATTCCCGGCAGAAGGTTCCATCGGAACAATTACTTATTTCAAAGTACCTCGTCTCTTTGTTAAAGTTAAAAAAAAAACAAAAAGGAAGTGTGGGAAAAATGACAAGAAGATATTGGAACATTAATTTAGAAGAGATGATGGAGGCCGGAGTTCATTTTGGTCATGGTACTAAGAAATGGAATCCTAGAATGGCCCCTTACATCTCTGCAAAGCGTAAAGGTATTCATATTACAAATCTCACTGGAACTGCTCGTTTTTTATCAGAAGCCTCTGATTTAGTTTTTGATGCGGCAAGTAGGGGAAGAACCTTCTTAATTGTTGGTACCAAAAATAAAGCAGCAGATTCAGTAGCATCGGCTGCAATAAGAGCCCGGTGTCATTATGTTAATAAAAAATGGCTTGGTGGTATGTTAACAAATTGGTCTACTACGGAAACGAGACTTCAAAAGATCAGGGATTTAAGAGCAGAACAAAAGATGGGTAAACTCAACCGTCTTCCCAAAAGAGATGCGGCAATATTGAAGAGAAAATTATTTACCTTGCAAACATATCTCGGCGGTATTAAATATATGACGAGGTTGCCTGATATTGTGATCATCGTTGATCAGCAAGAAGAATATACGGCTCTTCGAGAGTGTGTAATTTTGGGTATTCCGACGATTTGTTTAATCGATACAAATTGTGACCCGGATCTCGCAGATATTTCGATTCCATCCAACGATGATGCTATAGCTTCAATCCGATTGGTTCTTAACAAATTAGTATCCGCAATTTGTGAGGGCCGCTCTAGCTATATAAGAAATCCTTGATTATGATTAAGGGGGGATTTTTGGATTCGGTTACTATTCTTGAATTAAATAGAAAAAAGCAAAAAGGTAAGTGCGGGCATATTGATAATATGTTATTATATTACGTGATTTCTTGGTATCCTATGTAAATTCTTGATATCTTAAATATACAATTAATGAATACGATTTTTGATTCATATTGGTGAGTTGAAAAAGAGATAGAGATGGTTGAATCAAAATAATTTCTTTTTTGTGAAGTTCAATTTCTGCTAGAGGACAATATGAATGTTATACCATGTTCCATTAAAACACTCAAAGGGTTATACGATATATCGGGTGTAGAGGTAGGCCAACATTTATATTGGCAAATAGGAGGTTTACAAATCCATGCCCAAGTACTTATCACTTCTTGGGTAGTAATTGCTATCTTATTAGGTTCAGTCATTATAGCTGTTCGGAATCCACAAACCATTCCGACCAACGGTCAGAATTTCTTTGAATATATCCTTGAATTTATTCGAGACTTAAGCAAAACCCAGATTGGAGAAGAATATGGCCCTTGGGTTCCCTTTATTGGAACTATGTTCCTCTTTATTTTTGTTTCTAACTGGTCAGGTGCTCTTTTACCTTGGAAAATTATACAGTTACCTCATGGAGAATTAGCTGCACCCACGAATGATATAAATACTACTGTTGCTTTAGCTTTACTCACGTCCGTCGCATATTTTTATGCGGGTCTTAGCAAAAAAGGATTGGGTTATTTTGGGAAATACATTCAACCAACCCCCATCCTTTTACCAATTAACATCCTAGAAGATTTCACAAAACCTTTATCTCTTAGTTTTCGACTTTTCGGAAATATATTAGCCGATGAATTAGTAGTTGTTGTTCTTGTTTCTTTAGTCCCTTCAGTAGTTCCTATACCTGTCATGTTTCTTGGATTATTTACAAGTGGTATTCAAGCTCTTATTTTTGCAACCTTAGCCGCGGCTTATATAGGTGAATCCATGGAAGGTCATCATTAATTAGCTTTTCAAATAGTCTTTTTTTTTTTAATTCTATTATTAAGCAAGCTTATCCCACATGATTCATGATAATCCAATTGGATGGGTAAGATAATAGTGTATGATTCCATCATCTAGAATTGTAGGAGAAAAGATAGACAATATTCCAACAGAATTCTAAAAAAAAGAAGGGCTGGGGAGGTTATAGTTAGAGTATAATATATGTAATAATGTCTATAGGCTCTAAACCCCCGTCTATTTTTCTAGGAATTATTCTATTCCAGAATCAATTAAAAAAATTAGGATGGTTTACATTATGGAAGAAAAGAATGGATATGTGATATTAGAATCACATTAAATATTTTTTAGTTATATGAGATAAGTCTATCCATAATATCGCTATATTACATAACTATATAATATTTATTATAATATTTATTTTTTTATAGTATTGTTTATTATATTTATTTATTTTTATTATAGTATTGTAAGGCTAGAATTTATATTTTTCCTAATTACAACCAATCCTATAATCATAATCTGGATCCTCATTATTCATATTTGTTATGTTAATTATTCATATTTGTTATGTTATATATGAACAATATACAACATAAAATAGATATATATATATCTATTATCCGGTTTAATTCAAATTGAAATTAGATTCAATTCATTATATATTTCTTATTTATATATTTATTTATATATATATTCTTAATTCCTTAATTCTTATATTTATATATTAAAATATTCAAAATTTTTGTTATTATTTTATTTATTATTATTTGATAATATGTATAATATAAATACAAATTACAAATAATATAATTTATATTTATATTGAATTAATTTGGTATTAAATTAATTTGATAATTTGATTGATATTGATTGCAGCTCACACTGTATTTAGATAGATTTCAATATCAGTCCTTCTCTTCTAGCAATTTTTTTTGAATGAAAAAATAAATAAACTTAACAATAGTGTAGTGTAGTAAAGAACGAAGAATTAAATGAAAGAATGGTTCGAAACAAAGAAATACAATAGTTACAATTGTATGCATATGGATTTACAAAAACTCTATGATAGTTAAAAACTAAAAACGAGATAGTTCTGATGATTCCGTTTTTTAATTTAGTAATTAATATTATTATTTCAACTTGTGGATCTTAATTAAAAAAGTCATAATTGATTGGTTGATTGTATCATTAACCATTTCTTCTTTTTTGTTTTGTGTGAGGAACTTACCATGAATCCACTGATTTCTGCCGCTTCCGTTATTGCTGCTGGATTGGCCGTGGGGCTTGCTTCTATTGGACCTGGAGTTGGTCAAGGTACTGCTGCAGGCCAAGCTGTAGAAGGTATTGCGAGACAACCGGAAGCAGAGGGTAAAATACGAGGTACTTTATTGCTTAGTCTAGCTTTTATGGAAGCTTTAACAATTTACGGACTGGTTGTGGCATTAGCACTTTTATTTGCGAATCCTTTTGTTTAATCCTCAAAATATAAAAAAGTCTCTTAGAGACTTTTTTCTTATTAACTCTTAACTTGGAATTTTCCTTTGCTTCTTAGAATTATATTAACACGTTACTAAAAAATTACTTATTTATTGAGACAATACCTAGGAAGGGTTGATTTGAAGATGAGGAATTACCGCATTCACTTGCTTTCTTCCTTTCTGTCTTTAGCTTAGTACAATAGAAAACTTTTTTATTTTCATTGTTTGGAGGTGTTTCAACAAATGAAATATTTTTAAATTGATATCAGATCTAAAACCTAAGTCTAAAGTCTAAGTAAAGTATCTTATTAGAAAATTTTTTAAAATGTAAAAAAATTTAAACAAAACAAATGAAATTACTAGATTTCTTTTATTCTCATTAAATAAATAAAGTGGAAATAAAAAAAAAAAGAAATCGATCAAAAAAAAGGGCGATCGGAGTGATACAAAGAGAACTCTGTTCTTTGTTAGTCCTATCCAAAAGAAAAGAGAGGAGAATATATGAAAAATGTAATTGATTCTTTCGTTTACTTGGGCCACTGGCCATACGCCGGAAGTTTCGGGTTTAATACCGATATTTTAGCAACAAATCCAATAAATCTAAGTGTAGTGCTTGGTGTATTGATTTATTTTGGAAAGGGAGTGTGTGCGAGTTGTTTATTTCAAGAATAGGATGGATCCATCCATCTGCACTTATGGTATTTATAAGGGATAGGGGAAATAGTAAAAAAGTGCACGATCTCGACGAATTTCTTCTGAATAAATTAAGAAATTATATGCAAGAACCATAGCATTTCGTGATTTATTGGTAAATCCACTTTGATTCTCTATCAACCAATAATGCGAGACCTTTAACATGGTTAAAGCTAAATTGTTTAAAGTCCGGACAAAACATGGTATTCTTTCTACCACTACGTTAGTAACCAAATAGTTCAAAAAAATTGGTAATTTATTTGATTTTGATATATAACACTCATATCAATAAATAAATTGAAACTATTTACGAGATAAAAAAAGGAAACAAAGTTCCTTTTTTTATCTAATGCCGAATCGACGACCTATGTATAAAAAAGAGGAATTTTTGGACTTGAAGAAACAAAAATATAATATAATTATTATTATTTTAATTTTTATAATCATATTTCCTTTTTTCATTCAAAAAAATGAAAAAAAAAGTACAAATAAAAAAACAACTTTGCTGACA